TCAAATTAATATAATATATTTCCATCTATTTATCAAATAGATAGACATAATTATATATATAATTCTATATTATATATAATATAATAATAATTATAATAGTATTTTGTATATAGTATTTAGTAATAGTATTTCGAATTCGAAATGGAATATTCTAATTTTTAGAATTTCGAATTCTATAATCTATACTATACTAATGTAATAATTAAGTTAAGTAAACAGTAATTAATATTACTTAATTACTTAAGAAAGAATTATAAGATATTTAATTATTACATATTTTATTGTTAGATATTTCAATTTTAATTATATTCTTATAAATTTTTATTTGAATTTTAAAATGAAAGAAATAGAAAAGACTAACTCAGATCATAATCAAAGATTCCCACGTTTTCATTCGGAAATATATATAAAGAATCGACCATTCGAGTATTACAAATTGCATGAAAACATAATAGAAGTAAGGGCATAGAATATAGATAGATATGTGGTATATATCTGTGTATATTGAATTGCGAATAAATACATAATAGAATCATTTCTGATTCAACCAAATACAAATAATAGAATGGTATCCAATATAGATGAAATAAAATCAATAAAATAAAATAGGAACAAACATTTTTCAATATAAAAATCCCTCTTTAATAAATTCAAAAGTTCCGGCATAATGTTCATAATTCAAAATAGAAATAAAAAAGTATTCGAATGAGATTTTCACTTTTCAAATAAAAAGGGGGATATGGCGAAATAGGTAGACGCTACGGACTTAATTGGATTGAGTCTTGGTATGGAAACTTACCAAGTGAGAACTTTCAAATTCAGAGAAACCCTGGAATTCACAATGGGCAATCCTGAGCCAAATCCTGTTTTCCGTAAACAAAGAAAAAGAAAGTTATAATCAAAAAGGATAGGTGCAGAGACTCAATGGAAGCTGTTCTAACAAATGGAGTTGACGACTTTTCCTTTTGCATTAGGAAAGGAATCCTTCCATCAAAATTCTAGGAATGAATCAAAGATAAACCTATGGATATATACTGAAATACTATTTCAATTGATTAATGAAGACTTCAAATCTCCGTTTGTGAGAAAAATATTTAAAAATGAAAGATGTAAATCAATTCCAAGTTTAATAAAGTGGAAGAAAAGACGAAATATTCATTGATCAAATCATTCACTCCATCATAATCTGATAGATCCTTTGAGGAACTGATCAATTAGACGAGAACAAAGATAGAGTCCTATTCTACATGTCAATCTCGACAACAATGAAATTTATAGTAAGAGGAAAATCCGTCGACTTTAGAAATCGTGAGGGTTCAAGTCCCTCTATCCCCAAAGGACCTGTTTAACTTTCTAATTTTTTTCCTATATCCTCTCTATTTTTAATTCATTATTTATGTTATGTGTTTTATTCTGTTTATTCTTTCACAAATAAATTGGAATTTTTATCTTTTTCTTATCCTAATTACAAGTCATAAGTTTTTATATATATGTGAATGTTAAACACGTATAATTTATTATTGAATTATAAACATACAAATAAATATCTTATTTTTGAGCAAGGAATCGTCCTCATATGCGTGATTAACAATACAAAATAATAATATAATTACTACTACTAAAACTTACTTACAAAATTTTATTTTTTGTCTTTTTGGACTTAGTTGACATAGATTCATTGACATATACTCCAGTAATCTTTTAAAATAAAAATGAGGCTGATGCGTCAAGAATGGTCGGGATAGCTCAGTTGGTAGAGCAGAGGACTGAAAATCCTCGTGTCACCAGTTCAAATCTGGTTCCTGGCATATGATTCATTTGTATGAGTATCTATTCCCCATATTTTTTAAAATATGGGGAATCGATACATACCCATTTGTGCTCTAAATTATTATATATATTTATTTTACCTATTTAGGTATCTATAGATATATTCTTCCTAGATGCTTAAAGACTTAAAGAATAGATCCATTTTTAGGTATGTCCTCTCTATATAGATGAATTATTTTATTGGATTTTTTTTCCCTTTTTTCTGCTATCTAAAAAAATGTGAATATTTCCATATGGTTAAATTGGTTGGTCGAAAGACCAAAAAGTCTAGTCTAAGCTAGTTTAGAGGTGGAGCAGGAATAGTAAAAAGTCATTTTAGATGGATTCCATAAATAGAATAGATCCCAATTCTTTAGTATAGTAGTATAGTATTTTTTTGAGATTTTCATTTTTTTTTTCATATCTTTGGATGTTACTTTTTCTTTTTTGTGGCCATATAATTGATGTTGATGTGCACGTTACATAATTCATGATACAGAATTTTTGCAGTTCATCCGATTTATTGGCTTGGCTCATCCGAAATAAGTATTGTTCCATATTTTCGAATTTCAAAGAATTCCCATCCAATTTTGTAATCCCTATATTATTATCTTATTTATCAATTTTGTGATTTATCACATTTTATCACATAATAATAATATATATGAATGAGACTTCCATTATTCTGTCC